GTTCGTGTAACACAACTGGGAGTTCTATTACTTAAGATGGTGTCCAGCTCCAGACTATATTTAGTCAGTTGCTTTCGCATCCTTACTGGGTGTAATCAAGGCCTATTCGAAAGCTGCCTACGCGGTGGGTTTGAATCCCACAGGAGTGAAATAGCTTGGTTTCTCACATAGACTTTAGTGAGTAGTGAGCTGGTTGAGATAGGGCGACGCCGTTCGCTTGCTAATGAGTTCGGTAGCAGCCTACTTTCTATAAGGAAGTGAAAACAGGCTTGTAAAAGGAAGCTACTTACCTTCGAACTGAGATTTCTTCTCTATAAGTAGTACATTCCATTTTATAGGGAAAGTACACGGGGCACTCACTTACTTATCTATTTCCCGGAATAAAGGAGAAAAGGAGGTGCATACGCTCTTGTTCAATCAGACGAGAATCCTATAAAGAAGCCAAGCCAATTTGACGCATATTTCACTTGCTCTAATGAGCCAGCTAAAACTCTGTTTCCGTTACAGCTTCTATTATTTTCTAACTCCTTCGTGTCTCGTACCTCGACTTTCGCTACCTATACCTAGGCTTTTCTGCCTTTGCCTTTACGACGTTGGCTCTTTCCGTTCTCTGAGGTTCTTTCTATCTCGTAAGAGGTAAGGCTTTCCCGTCTTTACTCCCTGGTAAGCTATACTTTCTTCTCTACTCATTTTAGAGAGCTAATCTGACTTCTATCTCTTCTCAGTTCTCTAGGGAAGGTAGGGATTACTTGAGCTTACCCATCACTTCAGCATTCTATTTCCAGGGGATTCCTAAAGAGTAGAAGGAGTGCTTACTGATAGGCTAACTTCACTCCTTTCACATTTAAAGTAGCTGCGGGCACCCGATTTTCTGCTTTCTCACAAGATCTAAGTCACTAGTAGTATAGCCGGTCCTCTAAGCAAAGGTTACCTAAAAGCTGGCTTCTTCTAAGCACCCCCTAGTTCTCTTTCATCGATTGAGATGGGAATAGCAAGCAAGCCCGCCACTTCTATTATAGGGAATCGAACTCTATAGCGCCACTTCTTTTTCTTTTCACTTCTTTTCTATCACTTATGCCTTTTCTCAACTTTAGTGTGAAACCTGCCTAAGGAAAGAAACTTGAGGTAAGAACATAGATAAGAAAAAGGATGCGAAAGCTACTGACTATAGAGAGTAAGGATGCTTTAGCTACTTCCTATATATAGGATTCTATTAGCCGACTTATCAGAGATCGAGAGAATTGCCATAAAGTGAAGACAGAAACCAGGCAAAGGTGTACTAGTACCAAAAGTGAGTAGACAAGAGGGCTGTCATTGGGGGGACCCTGCTTTGAGACTCTATTACCTATAAGATATCAGTAAGACGTGATATGAGGAAGTTAATGGAAAAGTAAAGCATAGTCCTTAGGTACAGGATCATAGGAGTCAAAGAGGAGATGCCCTACCGGGGAGGTGGCGGGCTATAATTAGTTTAGAATATAGAAAGCAAGTAAATGAGGGAATTCTCCACCTTGGCTGGTACCAGACCTTTTTTTGGCGCACCTTTGCCTCACAGGTCGATCTCCCATATGGTAGGCGTTGGGCCCTAAGGAACTTTCAACGAAAGAAGTTCTCCACGCCTTTTCTGGTGCTTCGTGCCTGCTATGATTGCTTGTCTCTTCGATTGCCGGACCTATCCCCGATCATGTATTTGATAGAGTTGGAACCATTGCTTAATAAAGATCTGCTTGATATCCCTCCATAACTTCATAAGAAGATGATCGCCCATCTGATACGATAGCCTCACTCCCCCTCCCCTCGATCTATTTACCGACTGAAGGCAATGGCCCTTACCCTTAGGATAGGCGAATGGTTCTACAACTGCAAGCACATGAACTCGCTCTCATAGACAGACATGGAAATTAGAAAGTGTCTATCTTATATAGCTGTCAAACGAGACTTTCACTTTTCCCTTCGTAGAGCAGATCATGAATTGAAAAAGTTCTATCTGGGCAAAATGCTAATTTTTTATAGATTTCCCTTCATTTAGGGCACCAATCCCGACTTCTCCCGTTGCTATAGTATAATAAGAGATAGGCGCCTACCTTAAAGTCACCTATCGACACTCAAGCCTGTTCATCCTGCTTTCTTTCCTTTATAAGACTGGAAGAGATAGAAGGCTCTCCTGTCTTTGCCCATTGATAGATATGCCTGAAGTACCGAAACTCTCTCCCTTAGGGCTCTCTTTCCGTAAGCCGGTGAGGAGTGAGGGATCTACTGAGACTGAGCCATCTTCGCTAGCCGATCTGTCAGTTCTATAGGGTATGAAGCTCTTTCCTAGTATTGGGTTCAGGAATTCATGTTCGCAGGTAAAGAGACTAAAGAAACAAGAACAGAAACAGTCTCTTGAAAGAGGGGAGCATTTGCCCACTCTGCGGTACATGAGCTCCTCGTCCAACTTACTGTCTTCCGAGATTTCATATCAGTTACAAGCTTGTCATTTCAATCACTTGCTACCTTTAAAGGAAAGCAGTTCGCCCATCGAATCGATTAATCTAAGTCCCCTTCCTATAGAGTGAACGTGAAAGCCGGTCTATAGTCCACCATGCTAATGGAATGTCAGTGACACAAGTAGTAAATTCATTCGTTGACAGGAGCGAGCAGAAAGAGAGAGCGTAAAGAGGGTCTTATCATGAATATTGGCCTGCTTTCCTTTCTCCTGTTGCAGTAGACTACAGTCTTACCACTATAATATAAAATAGGTCCAAAAGCAGGAAGCACAGTCAGGAAGGTAAGTTAGAACTCTTTTCTGAATTCCTATCTATAAAGTCAGGCTTGTCTATACAATACAACAAAGTGAGGTAAAATCATTAGTTAGGCTAGTGGGAAAAAATGACTCTGTTTCCGTCTTTTGAAAGAAGTAAGGTGTTCTTCCTTCATCCTCCATCCACACTACGAGGGCCGGCCGGAATATGTTTGGCTGTTCAATAGCCAATTCCATTTCGGTTCATTTTGGTATGCTGGGAAGATGAAGAGATGAACTTTGGAATTCAGTTACAGAGAAATTCAGCAAGAAGCTTTCGGGTTGGAAAGGTGCCCGCCCTATTAGGTCAAGCTGGTAAGGCCTTGTTTTTAATGAAATCCACTCTTCAAAGCTTGCCTTTATTCCCTCCTTGTCCGGGTCCCGAAAGGAATGGCTGGTAGGATTGAAGGAATTCGGACGAGATGTCCACGGTCTGGTGTTGGAGGGAGAGACAGAATTCATCTCATCGCATGGGAGAAGGCTCTCCGAAGCTTCGATTTGGAGGCTTGGGCTGGAGCTCTAGCTAGTTGGACTAGAAGCTAGTTATTCCGGTCTACTTGTTGGGCAGGCCGGCCCTCCTTCATCCCTTCGTTCTAATCCATCCAGACAACTATGGCAACCCGTACTAATTGCCCTTGCACTGATACCAGTAAGGGGAGCGTCGGCCAGAAGATAAGGGGAAAAATCGCACAGACTTATATACAGGGGAAGGACCTTAGAATCTTGTATAAGAAAGGAAAGATTTCAAAAAGCAGATTAGGTACTTCCAACAGGAGAATAAGAAAGGAAGAAATAAGAGTGGAGAAAAAGGGAAATGGAATTCTTCACAAAGGGAGGGAACGCAAGGGGGACAGCACTAATAAATCGGAAAAGGGGTCAAAGGAAGGGACACATCTTGATAGGACAACAACCGGGGATAGGATATGGAAAGAGATCAACATGTTTTCTCGAACGAACAGATTTACACCGTCAATGACAGCGCACCAAGGGAACAACGGACAATCACGGCAAAGGCAAGCACGAATGCTGCTGCCTACGAGACCCATCCAGGGGAATCTTACACTGCGCGCAGAGAACCCCTCTCACTTTAGACAGAGAGGGAATGACGATGGGTAGCCAAACCGTGAGGCGAAGAACTCAACCGCTATACACGAGGGAGCAAGTGGAAAGAGTAGAGCAGCACCTTGCCGTAGAGAGGGTCCTAGAAAGGTTAAGAGTTCTGCACCGGTTGGAGTGGAATAGGAATCTAAAACAGAATTCGATCAATTGGCTTTAACGAACCTATTTCATTAGAATGATCGAAGAACCCGCTTATCCATAGAAAGAGGGAGAGAGAATGAGAAATCACTCGACTGTTAAGGAGAGGAGGGGAGAGTTCGACCGCCCTAAGCCAACCAGAACGGCAAAGAAGAGTTCTATTCGGCGACCGGTAGGGAGAGGAGAGGATGGGAGGAGAGAACGTCGACCATAAGGGAGACAGCAGTTACTTCGATGTGAGCAGAGTGCCCATTTCCTTACTTAGACTAACCTTCGTTTAGAAAGGCTCTCCCCTCGCTCTGACTCTTCCCATACTAAGACTTTTGTTGATCTACCTTTGACTTACTTCCTATCTCTACCCTTGATCCAAGGTAGCCGAAGGACGGATTTTGACTAAGCTTTGCTGAAAAAAGTTCCAAACTTCAGTTCCGAAACTTTAGTCTTAACTTCGTTTAGTCAGAAGAACTTAGAACGGCGGTAGCAGGGCGAAAGGCAAGGTCACATCCTGCCGTCATAGCTTGCCTCCCATTGCTTCGTACGAGACAGAGAAAAAAAAGAGTTCTGCATCTCTCCGGGGCTGGGGGAACAAATAGGCGTGTGGAAGAGGGAGAGAGGGGGGGGGCTACGAGCCCTCTCCCGTTGTTGTTCCCGGACTACCCATCCATCCACTTCCCCTTTTCCGTGTGCCCAAAAGCCCGCCCGCCCGGTTTATGAGCCCATTTCCGATTCCCTTACCCAATCTCATGAGAAGCAAGCCCAGCAGGCCCTACCTTAAAATGTCCCCAGACAGCCAGCCCTCACCAGGCTGCTAGCATTGCTAAATGCTCCGCCACGAAGCAAGCTCTCCCGAATACGACAGATGCAGAAGTGGGGAAGCCGGAAGTGGCTAAAGAAGTCGGAGGAAGAAAGTAGTTGGACAACTGTATACACGAGGGTACATTAGTCTTCTGGGAATTGGCAACATTGACAGAAAGGGGAAAGGGTAGGAATACACTTTTTTAGGTGTAGCTATACTAAAGTAGTTGGCCTAACCTTCGGTTCCCGTAACCAAGTTTTTCTTTCTCATTCCTTATGTACTTTTTCTTACTTCATCCATACTTTTTGACTTTTTCTGAAGTGTGGGGCAAACGGCGCCCTCTACTTCTACTTCTAACTAAAGGCGAAGAGCCGGCATTGCAAGCAAATAGAGAGCCTCCGCCCGTTTGATCGGTTGCGAGCCGGAAAGCGTACCGGCAGTTTGAGTCGCGAAAGGGCCGCTTGCTTCACTTCATTTTTCTATAGAATCTTGCTTCACTTCATTTTTCTATAGAATAAAATAATATATATAATTGAATTCTATATCTATCTATAAACAAATAATCTTTTGATTTTTCCAATTGTTCATTCCTGGGGAGAGGAAGAAGCAGATAGAGCAAAGGCCTCCTCTTTCCGTTCGCTCTTCCCGAAGTGAGCGAATTGCATGTAGAGATCCGTAGGGGCTTATAGTTTAATTGGTTGAAACGTACCGCTCATAACGGTGATATTGTAGGTTCGAGCCCTACTAAGCCTACCACCCCCTGCTCTTCTCTTTCAGCCCTTGCTGGTGAAAGTCTTAGAATGAATGTTGGCCTAGATAGAGGAATAAAAACTAGCTCGACCGGAAGGGAGAGGATAGGCGAATCAGTAACTGAAATGAAAGCTGGAGTAAGACAGTCAGTTAGAGAGCTAGCATGAAGAAGTAGGAAGGGATATTCGAAAGGCAGAAGGGTAAGAGCTAGAAGGCTGTCTTTGAGGATAGGATGGTCGGACAAGGAATCCAACCTCTTTCTATAGATAAGATAAGTCTGTAACTTCAGGTCGAATCACTAGAAGGTATACTATTCTGAGGGTAGGCATTCGCCGTCCCTCAATCGCTTACTGATATGCTTTATCTCATCTAGCAGCACTCTAAGAGCCTCTTTCCACCCTACTGGCTTTAGGTAAGGGTCTCAGATCGTATGCCTTCTAGCCTGCCTCTTTCTTGAGCTGGCCATGGGATAAAAAGTAGATCTCTATCTGATCTGTGAAGTGAAAGACTAGTCCTGATCTTATTGAATGAATTCCATCTAAGAAGTAGAAGTAGGTTCGCTGAAGCCCATCTATTCAATAAGATCAGTTAAGCAGGTTGTTAGGGCCACTCGACTTATAAGTAGTAGTATCACTTTGATCCTATATGAGCATCCACTTTTTCAAACAATTGAGCCTTCATCATGGGAATAAATAGGATAACAGGATTCCAGCTGTAGTTTATTGGCCGTTAGGTCGGTCAAACTGTCCATGTAGCTAAAGTCAAGCCAATTGTTCGAGTTCGCGTTCTCGTTCAGGACAGGACAGTATGGGACCTCTTGCTTAGGGCTTTGGAAGCAAGCAACCAACCCGGCAGAAGTCGATCGGAAGTTGACTATTTGACAAAGGGGCGCGTTAGCGGCATAAGAGTAAGTAAACAGATCAGGTGTAGCGATAGGGCGGTTTACAATTCTATTCAAACAGGCTATTGCGCCTAAGTCAATCCCTAGCCTAGGGCTTTGCCATACCAGTGAGTCTGAGGCGCTGCTCTCGACCAAAGTCGCACGTGATGCTAAGTAAGGATGAACCCCCCTACCACTGTGAAATAGCGCCCTCTTCTCTTACTATAGTAAGCTGGCGGGCTTCTCCCAAGAGAATGCCTTCACTCCACTCCGCCTTTAGGCGCCTATGGAGAACTAAGGTACCTTTAGGAGCCGAAGGCAGGGGGGACTCGAAAACAACAAACGCCACTATTTAACTTAACTGTTTAGGCGAAACTCCACGCACAACTCGCATTGAAGACGCTCCACTCGTTCGTAAGCACAATGGACTCGCTGTGAGTATGGAAGAAGGATAGGGTCAGCAGGCCTTTCTATCTCTTGTATTCATCTTCTTGTTGTACTCTTTCTGAAGTGTGGGGCGAACGGCGACCTCCGTTTGCAGGAAGGAAAGCGGCAACCGCCCCCAAGTAAAGACTTTTTCGAAGGTGGAGCCTTACTCTATTCCTTCGCCCGTGAGACATCTACTTAGTTGTACATCGGTACTCGGACACCCAATCTCATCCCCCCTATTCCGTATAGATGTTGGTTTTTGATGTAGTTGCTTGTACTTCTCTTTTTTTGTCGAGATCAACGTTTTCGTTTGAGGACCCCGTTAGACTTACCAGCCCTTGACATAAGTAAATCATTAGTGATAGGGTTGGGACGATAGACCTAGTGCTTCCCTACGTTGGACGTATGTTTCGCGGTTAAACCTTATTCTATTATTGACCAATCATGGCCTTATTTTGAGTCTTTCTTTCAGATTGACAAAACTCTTGCAACTCTTTGAGGCCGATCGATCTAGAGAACTCATAGTCACTGGAACCGTCGACTATTGGAAGGGGATCATCTACCTCTTGCGAGCACTTTAAAGGATCTAATTACGAAAAAAGAAAG